AGAAACAATAGGATGACTCAAAATATTTTTGTACGATGAACTTTGTACCGCGCACATCGCTTAGTGGGGATCCCAGAAAGTAACTTGAGCAAGAGTGACAAAAAAATATGAAAGAAAAGATGAAATGCAAAATTAAAAGAATCGGAGTTTCTTTGTACTGTGTCTGAAATATATCCTTTTTTATCCTTTCACTCTTTGATTGAATATTTTTAGCATACATATACAAAAATTTAACATACTTTTGTAATAATAAAAGTATGAACAGAGAGGAAAAAATTAAAAATAAAGTAAAAAATGTCTATTCCGACCCGTCTCAATTAATTTCATTTGTATGAGGTATGAATATCTATCCAATACATTATTCACGTGTCAGGAACCAGATTTGAACTGGTGACACGAGGATTTTCAGTCCTCTGCTCTACCAACTGAGCTATCCCGACCATTTTCCGTGCATCATCCTAGCACGGTACTTGTATATATGTCAATGAAAAGAACTAAAAAAGACAGTCTTAACAAATTGGGCCTAGCCCTCTTAATTTATTAGATCTTCAAAAAGAAGACTTTATTTGATTCCTTGAACATATATGTTCATTTGTGCAGGTATCGTATCTATACAAATGAAATTGGATTGTAATTGGAAGAATATACGAAAATTTATATTTGGATCCATTTGTGAAAGAACAAAGTGAGGAAGTAAAATGGGCTTTTTATTGGGGATAGAGGGACTTGAACCCTCACGATTTTAAAATTCGACGGATTTTCCTCTTACTCTAAATTTCATTGTTGTTGGTATTGACATGTAAAATGGGACTCTCTCTTTATTCTCGTCCGATTAATCTTAAAAAGATCTATCAAACTCTGGAATGAATAATTTGATCATTGAATATACTGAATATTGGAATTCAATTATTTTTTAAACTTCAATGAGAATTGATTCGCAAATAACTCTTCAATTTTTCATAGTCTATCATTCTAATCAATAGAGAATAGAAATAGAGGGTTTCTTTAGAACCTTATCCTATACTCATACTAATACACTTCTACTATTATACTAATAATAGATAAGATAATAGTCAGATGTGATATAAATAAGAAATAAATGTGATTAATCATTTGCAATATCAGTATCTAGACGTACGTATTAGGTATATAAGATTATCCCTTCTGTCATTTCGATGTTTTCTTTTGATATAAGGATTTTAGCTACTAATCTAACGTAGTCAATTTCATTCGTTAGAACAGCTTCCATTGAGTCTCTGCACCTATCTCTTTTTATTATCATTTTACATTTTTTTTTTTTTTTTTTTTTTAGATTTGGCTCAGGATTGCCCATTTTTAGTTCCAGGGTTTCTCTGAATTTGGAAGTTAACACTTAGCAGGTTTCCATACCAAGGCTCAATCCAATCAAGTCCGTAGCGTCTACCAATTTCGCCATATCCCCCCCTTGCTTTTAAAAAATAATCCAGTTGTAATTCTATCCAGCTCTTTCATTGATCTTATTACTAAGGAATTCATTAGGTAATGATTCCTATATCAAAAAAGTGTATGCTGCTATTTGATTTTTTTGCTCATCCCCTACTATCATTTCATCTCTATTGGATGAATCTTATTTGTTTCAATCCGAATGATTCTATCATTGATGTATCCGCAATTCAATAGGGATAGATATATCCCACATATCTCTATGCCTTTCCTAATTCTACATTTTTACAGTAATATTTAAAATAGTGGAACGGTCAATATTCATTCTTTTTTTTTCATTTCAAAATATAAAAATAGAATTTCATTGATATATTGATATTTTATTTTCATATATATGAATATGGAATAGAATCTAAAATATATAACAAAAAATATATAACATATAACTAAAAAAGAGAATAAATTTTAAATTTAAATAATCAAAATAAACAATAAATTAAAGAAAAAAAGAAAAAGAATCACTAGGTAATAACTAAGATCCCAAGTTTACTGTATTCCTATACAGTATTGCTTTTATATCCGCCTGCTTAGCTCAGAGGTTAGAGCATCGCATTTGTAATGCGATGGTCATCGGTTCGATTCCGATAGCCGGCTCGTTTTCTTTCGATGATTGAAAATCTCTACTCTCACTTTCTCTAAATGTAGGGTCACCAATCTATTATGTCATGGTAACTTGCAGCTATAGCTATGAATAAAAAAGTTGACTAGAACAATTAGATCTCTACAGAAGAAATTATAAAATGTAGTTTTTACTTTAATTTACTTTAATTTCCTATATATACAAAAAATACAAATATTGATAAAATTTATTTTATTGAGTTTTGTTTTGCTGATCCTTTAGTTCAGTCTGAATTTATATTTTTTTGTCAAATGAAAGTGAATCAAAAAGGAGCCTTTATATGTCTCGTTACCGAGGACCTCGTTTCAAAAAAATACGCCGGCTGGGGGCTTTACCGGGACTAACTAGTAAAAGACCCAGATCTAGAAGTGATCTTCAAACCCAATTACGCTCTGGAAAAAGATCGCAATATCGTATTCGTTTAGAAGAGAAACAGAAATTGCGTTTTCATTATGGTCTGACAGAGCGACAATTACTTAAATATGTGCATATTGCTGGAAAAGCCAAAGGGTCAACAGGCCAGGTTTTACTACAACTACTTGAGATGCGTTTGGATAACATAATTTTTCGATTAGGTATGGCTTCGACCATTTCTGGAGCCAGACAATTAGTTAACCATAGACACATTTTAGTTAATGGTCGTATAGTGGATATACCAAGTTATCGTTGCAAACCCCGAGATATTATTACTACGAAGGATAAAGAAAGATCGAAAGCTCTAATTAAAAATTCCCTTGTTTCATCCCTCCACGGGGAATTACCAAACCATTTGACTATTGACTCCTTACAATATAAAGGATTTGTAAATAAAATAATAGATAGTAAATTGATCGGTTTGAAAATAAATGAGTTGTTGGTCGTAGAATATTATTCCCGTCAGACTTGATTCTAACGAAAATAAAAAAGCAAGGTTCATAAAATTTTGACTCCTTTCGCTAAAGTAAATAGAGTACCCTGTGCCCTGTCTAATTCACGTATCACAAATGGATCGGCAATAGGATTCTTTTTATTTTTTCAATGTCAATACGATATTTCTATTTGTATTTTACGTATCACAGAGATGTAATTAGGGATAGAGAATCTCTATGAAATGAAATGAAATGAAATGAAATTAAGGGTCTTATTGTTATAATAATGATATCAATTCTTATTTGATTTGATACATTATAGTTGGTAACGTCGATGAATGAAAAGAAACGGAGAGAGAGGGATTCGAACCCTCGGTAAACAAAAGTCTACATAGCAGTTCCAATGCTACGCCTTGAACCACTCGGCCATCTCTCCTACAGAATCTTATTTCTGACCAAAACCCAAATGAATAGCGAGTCATTCATCTTAATTGTAGTACAGGTATGACCGTTCGATGGTTCCATAAGAAGAAAATTTTTCCAATTTCATATTTATTTACAACAACTTATTTCATCAGCTACCCCGTGGATCTATTCAAAATTCATGAATCGGACGATTCATTTTTATCTTTCAATTGTATGCGTGGCACATACACGTTATGCAAACAAAAAGGATGGTTACTTTATTTTAATTTTATTTTATTATGGAATTACTATTACATTCTTTTTCCTTTTTGGATCATAACCAAATAAAAACTTATGGAGTTATCAAAATCCATAAGAAACTTGGTTATTCAACTTAGATGAAATAGTAATAGTTTTGATCATTGGTATACTACAAAATTATAATGAAATCTAATCTGATTCCACTATTTAATTTCATCTTTGTCCAAAAGGGGGTACAATTTGGGACCCACATTTTTTCCAATGAATCTATTTTTATGTTATTTTGTATTGTACAATTCCTTTTTCTGTGGAATCGTTTTCCCCGAAGGAGGATAAGAAGAATTATAGAATGAATTACTAATTATGCCTAGATCTCGAATAAATGGAAATTTTATTGATAAGACCTCTTCAATTGTAGCCAATATTTTATTGCGAATAATTCCGACAACTTCAGGAGAAAAAAAGGCATTTACCTATTACAGAGATGGTGCGATTTGATTTTTTTCTTGTTTTTTTTTTTTTTTTTCACTCTCATTTTTACGAGAAAAGAACGTAGTTATAAATATAAAAAAACAAATGAGTGAAAAAAACCTACGCTTGATGAAGGTGAAGTTTAGAGATAGAGCAATTCCTTCTGTCGTGTATCCTCGATTTATGCAGCCTTAGATGCTTCAATTATTTATTTGAGTATTGAGTAGTATTGAGCAAAAGGTTACATCTATAGGTTCTGTATTGGAGGTAAATCCTACTTCATTAGTACCAATAGATGGCATCGGGGAAAAAGCACTACACCTAGGAATCAACAACACGAAAACTTTGTTATAAATAACCCTTTTCCTTATTGGTATCGGGACTAAAAATAATGGTTGGGAAAACAAAGATCCATCTCATTCGTACTTTTGGTACCCGTATAACCATCAAAGACCGTTGAAGTGACTAATTCCTGGAAATTATAAGCGTTGAGTACAAAGAAATTTTTGGAGTGACCATTTCTATTTAGCACTAATAAAATAGGTGTTAAGAAAAAATCTCTTATGGGAAGGCTAGCTAGAAATTTCTTGTAAAAATACCAGCTCCTGTCAGTTCATAATTATAATAGTGAATTTTGGATTATTCCCTTTAGTACTATGCACAGAAGGGAGGAGCCGTATGAGATGAAAATCTCACGTACGGTTCTGGAACGGAGATTCTTTTACTAGAACGAACGACCGTAACGGATGTCGGCTCAATCCGAAGGAAATTATGCAGAAGCTTTACAGAATTATTATGAAGCTACGCGACCAGAAATTGATCCCTATGATCGAAGTTATATACTCTATAATATAGGTCTTATACATACAAGCAACGGAGAACATACAAAAGCTTTGGAATATTATTTCCGGGCA